ATGTTAACTCAAATTAATTGTCTTGGTACTTCCTTTTTTCTTTTTTTAATAGGCATGTTTGGTCTTTTTTTAAATCAGAAAAATATTTTAGTAATGTTAATGTCATTAGAAATAATGTTTTTAGCACTTAGTTTTAATTGAATTTTGTCATCAATTTACTTAGATGATATAGTAGGTCAGATTTTTGCTTTATTGATTTTAACTGTAACAGCTGCAGAATCTTCAATAGGTTTAGCAATTCTTGTAATTTATTACAGAATTAGAAGTACAGTAACTGTGGAATTAATGAATTTGACTAAAGGTTAATTTTGATTAAAATATTACTTTATTTTTTTAGTTAAAGGGCACTTTATGAACATCTTGGTAAAAAAGTAAGGACGTCGCGCGACGAGACTTTGTTTAGGGAGGCACAGGCCTGTGATCTTCAAATTTCCTGATAAGAAAACTTTGTTTTTTAAATATAAAATAATGTGAATTGAATCATCTTAGTAACATTAGAATAAGAATCAAACGAGATACCGTAAGTAATGGCGAATGAACATGGTTAAGACTAAAATATAATGTAAAACTTTGAATTTTAAAACTCAAGAAGGTGTAAGTCCTGTAGAAGTGATATATATATATATTATATTTTGTATGAAGTAGTATGTTTTTGTATGAATATAGAAGAACCACCTTCTAAGTCGAAATAACTTTTTTAACCGATAGTGAACGAGTACCGTGAGGGAAAGATGGAAACTTCCGTTAGGATAAAAACTAATTAGTTAAAAAAAATTAAGTGTCTAAAATACTTTTGAAATTTTTAGTTTTCTAAGAATAACAAATTGCCTTTTGCATAATGAGTCAGTAAGTTAATATGGTATAGCGAGCTTAAGTAAGATTATGTAGGCGTTTTTAGTTATACTTATTAAACCTGAAGCCAAGTGATCTAACTATGAACAGGTTGAAAATTCAGTAATGTGCTTTTGAAGACCGAACCCGTATATGTTGCAAAATATTGGGATGATTTGTGGTTAGGGGTGAAAGGCCAATCAAACTTGGCAATAGCCGGTTTTTCACGAAACGTATTTAAGTACTACGTTAATAAAATAAATTGTAGGTATAGTAACAAACTAAATGAGGGGTGTAAAAAACTACTAAGTTTAATTTAACTTCGAATTATAATTTAATTATATTAATAGACAGTCTTTAAGCGATAAGGTTTAAAGACAAAAGGGAAACAACCCGCATCATTTGTTAAGGTCTTAAAATTTCAACTTAGTGGAGAAGATTTTTTACAAAATAAATAGTTTGAATAGGATAGGCTTAGAAGCAGCTTTTCATTGGAGATAGCGTTTTAGCTCGTTATTGTTTTGTATGAATTTAAAATAAAGGAGGCTCAAAGTTGTATACCGAAACAATGAATCAACATAATGTGATGGTAGTGAAACGTTCTGTACAAAATTATTTTTTTTAAGGAAATTTAAAGGAAAATTCTATCAGAAGTGCTAATGCTGACATGAGTAGCGTAAACTACGTAATAAAATCGTAGTCACCCAATGCCCAAGGGTTTCAATATAATTTTAAGTATATTGAGTTAGCCGATCCTTAAGAGGAGAGTAAATACTGAACTTGATAGGTGATTTGCCAACTATATATATATTATTTAATATGTAAAGGTTAATATAATAATAAAAAATTTATTAGGTTTGATTTTTTATAAATAATATTAATTTCAAGAAAGATCTGTAGTTTTTATTTGATCGTACTTAATCCGACACAGGTGGGCTTGTTGAAAATACTAAGGTGAATGGATGAATTGAATTGAAGGAACTTGGCAAATTTGCTCTGTAAGTTCGCGAGAAAGAGTATCCAAATTCGGTTGGATGTCACAAAATAAAAAGCAACGACTGGTTATCAAAACCACAAGACTCTGCTAATTAGTATATAAGACGTATAGAGTTTGACACCTGCCCAGTGCTTAAAGTTATCATTTATGAGTTTACGCTTGTATTTTAATCCTAAGTAAACGGCGGTTCTAACTATAAGAATCCTTAGGTAGCGAAATTCCTTGACGGGTAAGTTCCGTCCTGCATGAATGGTGTCACGATTGCTTTACTGTCTCCAATTTAAGTCCAGCGAAATTACATAACCTATGAAAATGTAGGTAACCTGCAGTAAGACGGAAAGACCCTAGATCCTTTACTTTAGTCTTACATTGAAAAATTTACTTTTTTATGTAGAATAAGTGGAAGTAACTTTTACATAAATGAAATACCACTTAAAAACAGTAATTTTTTCTAACTTGTTTAATTATTAAATAAGGACAGTATGAGATGGGAAGTTTACTTGGGACGAGTACCTCCTAAAATGTAACGGAGGTGTACAAAAGATAAGTTAAAACTAATAGGTTGGATGTGCAATGGCAGTAAGCTTGTTTGACAGTAAGATTGATAAATCGCACTGAGACGTAAGTCGGTCATAGTGATCCGGTAGAAATAGGTGGAAATACTACCGCTCAACAAATAAAAGGAACTCTAGGGATAACAGATTCATCATGGTTGAGAGTTCTTATTGATGCCATGGTTTGATACCTCGATGTCGACTCATCTTATCCTGGATTTGAAGCAGATTCCAAGGGTCTAGTTGTTCGCTAGTGAAGAAGGTACGTGAGTTGGGTTCAGAACGTCGTGAGACAGTTCGGTCCCTATCTGCTGTAGGTGTTGAAAAGAATAGAAATTATTTCTAGTACGAGAGGACCGAAATATGTTAACCAATAGTGTATTGATTGTTAAAAAACCAGTAGCAGGTCAAGTAGCCACGTTAATAATGTTTATGCATTGAAAGAATCAATAAATGCGAAAACATTTCTACACTTTTCATGAATAATCTAGAAGACTACTAGATAGATCGGTTTAATATAACTATTTAGTAATAAAATTTTTGTATTTAAATACGAATTTATTCATTGAAAAAACAAAGTAATATTTTAATCAAAAATAAACAATCAAAGATAAATAATGTCACGTAAAATAAATCCTATAAGCTTCAGGCTTGGTTTATCTCAAGTTTGAAACGGTCTATTTCAATTATATGGTAAAAATTTATGTTTTTACTCAAATATTTTACATTCAAAACTTATTTTAGAAAATTATGTAAAGAAGTTTTTTATTACTCAAGAATTATTTTTGGATTCGTTTTGTTGGTCTACTAATAAAAAACAAATTACTTTATTTATAACTTATAAAGATACTTTAAATTACCAACTTTTAAAAGTTGGTAAGCTAAAAGATTTGATTCATTTGCTATTAGATTTAAATTTTAAATTGTACTTATTAAAAACATCAAATTGAGTAAATAGTGCTGTTTTATTAACTAATTATACAACGTATAATTTAAAAAGAGATTTTAATTTTAAAAAAGTTTTAAAAGATACGTTTACTATGGTAAATAAACATCTAAATATAAAAAAAGTAGTTTATAGTAATAAAGGGCCTGTTATTTTAAATTTAAAAGGTTTTAAATTTAAAATTTCTGGTCGATTTGATAACATTCGAAATCAGATGAGTAAAACAACAAACCAGGTTGAGGGTTCCTTACCTTTTTCACAGTTAAATAGTTATGTTGAATATCACAATTCTAATATTTATACTAAATCTGGAGTAAACAATTTACAGATCTGGTTATTTTATACTTTAAAAGAATAAAATACATTTTATTATATATGAATAAGAAATATCATAAAAAATATAAAAAAAATATAAATTATCAACGTCATATTCTTAAATTTGGATTTTTTGGTGTAAAATCAAGTACAGCTGGAAGATTAACTGAAATTCGGATACATATTTTGCTACGATTAATAAATAAAAAATTGCGAGTAATTTCAAAAAATTCTAATTCAATTAAATTTTGAAATTTGATTTTTATGAATTCAACGCTTACATCATTAAGTCCAGAATCAAGAATGGGTAAAGGTAAAGGTTCTATTTATACAAAATCATGTTATGTTAAACCAGGACAAATTTTATTTGAGTTTTCAGGAGTTTCAATAAATCAAATGAAAATTTTTCATAGTTTTTTAAAGAAAAAAATACCTTTAAAAACAGAAGTTGTTTCTCTTTAAAAGTAGTTTTTAAGTATGGGAGAAAAACTCAAAGGTTGAGTGCTAGTTTGTCGCATTAGAAGTTGCGGGTTCGAGTCCCGTTTCTCTCGGAAATTTATTAATGCAGGGTTAAAAAGTAAATAATTTTTTAAATAAAAAAATGTCAGTTTTTTTTAATCAATGAGTTTTTCGATGAATATTTTCAACGAATCATAAAGATATAGGTACCTTATATCTAATTTTTGGTACTTTTTCTGGAGTGCTTGGTGGTTGTATGTCACTTTTAATTAGAATGGAATTAATGCAACCAGGTAACCACTTGTTATTAGGTAATCATCAATTATATAATGTTTTAATAACTGCACATGCATTTTTAATGATTTTTTTTATGGTTATGCCTATTTTAATTGGAGGTTTTGGTAATTGGTTAGTACCCATTATGATCGGAAGTCCAGATATGGCATTTCCTCGACTTAATAACATTAGTTTCTGATTACTTCCTCCTTCCTTATGTTTATTATTAGCTTCTTCTCTTGTTGAAGTTGGAGTGGGAACGGGTTGAACAGTGTACCCACCTCTTAGTTCTATACAAAGCCATTCAGGAGGTTCCGTTGATTTAGCTATATTTAGTCTTCATCTAGCAGGTGCTGCATCAATTTTGGGAGCGATAAACTTTATTTCTACAATAATTAATATGCGAAATCCTGGACAAAGTATGTATAGAATGCCTTTATTTGTATGATCTATTTTTATAACAGCTTTTTTGTTACTTTTAGCTGTTCCGGTTTTAGCTGGAGCTATTACAATGCTTTTAACGGATCGAAATTTTAATACAGCTTTTTTTGATCCATCTGGTGGAGGTGATCCTATACTTTATCAACATTTATTTTGATTTTTTGGTCACCCAGAAGTTTATATTTTAATTCTTCCGGGTTTTGGTATGATTAGTCACATAGTTTCTACTTTTTCAAGAAAACCTGTATTTGGTTATATAGGTATGGTTTATGCTATGATTTCTATTGGATTTTTAGGTTTTATTGTTTGAGCTCATCATATGTACACAGTTGGTTTGGATGTAGATACAAGAGCATATTTTACGGCAGCTACAATGATTATCGCAGTTCCTACAGGTATAAAAATTTTTAGTTGAATAGCTACAATGTGAGAAGGTTCAATTCATTTAAAGGTACCAATGCTTTTTGCTATAGGGTTCATTTTTTTATTTACAGTAGGAGGTTTAACAGGTATAGTTCTTGCAAATTCAGGGTTAGATATTAGTCTACATGATACTTATTATGTAGTGGCACATTTTCATTATGTACTTTCAATGGGTGCTGTTTTTGCAATTTTTGCTGGGTTTTACTTTTGATTTGGTAAAATGTCAGGTTTACAATATCCTGAAATTTTAGGTCAAATTCATTTTTGAACAACATTTTTAGGAGTTAATTTAACATTTATGCCTATGCATTTTTTAGGTTTAGCAGGAATGCCTCGTCGTATACCAGATTATCCTGATGCTTACGCAGGTTGAAACGCAATTGCGTCTTTTGGTTCCTACGTTACCTTTTTAAGCACACTGCTTTTTTTTTATATTATTTATGTGTCTTTGACTAAACAAAATATTTGTATAAATTCACCTTGAAATTTTAATCTAGAAGAAATTAAAGGTTCTAACACTATGGAATGAGTGGTTTCTTCCCCACCTGCTTATCATACATTTGAGGAAATTCCTTTAATCTGTGAAACAGTTGAAAATAAAATTAAGTAAATATGTTGAAACTTTCTACTATAAATAAAAATACAAAACTTTTATTTTTGATGCTTGTAGCTTTTTATCCAAATCTAGCTAAATGTGATGTAGCAGAAAATTGACAAATAAATTTTCAGGATTCAGCGACTCCTATAATGGAAGGTATTATAAATTTGCACCATGATTTAATGTTTTTTATTTGTGTAGTATTAATTTTCGTTACTTGAATGTTAGTACGTACTTTATGACATTTTGAATATCGTCAAAATATTGTGCCTTCTTCCTTAACTCATGGAACTTTAATAGAAGTTATTTGAACAACTACACCAGCTTTAATATTACTTATTGTTGCTATTCCCTCATTTTCGTTGTTATATGCAATGGATGAAATTATCTCTCCAGCTATAACAATAAAAACTTTGGGACATCAATGATATTGAAGCTACGAGTATTCAGATTATACAAATGAATCTGATGAACCTATTGTTTTTGACAGTTATATGATACCAGAAGATGAACTTGAATTAGGTCAATTGAGATTACTGGAAGTAGATAATCATGTTGTAGTCCCACTAAATACTCATATACGAATTGTAGTTTCTGCTGCAGATGTTTTACATAGCTGAGCTGTCCCTTCATTAGGTATAAAATGTGATGCTATTCCTGGTCGGTTAAATCAAACTTCTATGTTTGTAAAACGTGAAGGGTTATATTATGGACAATGTAGCGAAATTTGTGGGATAAACCATGGTTTTATGCCTATAGTTGTAGAAGCTGTTACTCTTCCAAATTATGTAACCTGAATTTATAATAAGTTGTCCAATTAATAATGCGACTTTCCGTATTTCAATTTTTAATATTAATAACTTTAGCTGGTATTTTTTTTATTAAATCTGATCACTTTAGACATTTATTAATGAAGTTAAATAATTTTGTTTCCAAGAAATTGAAGAAAAATAAAAAATTAAAATAGTAATGGTATCCTTAATAAAAGTTTCAAAGTCTGTACAAAGACATCCTTTCCATCTTGTTGATCCTAGCCCTTGACCTTTTGTAGCCTCTTTATCAGCATTTTTTTGTACAATAGGGTTAGTTATGTATATGCATGCATATCAAGGAACTAATTTAGTTTTATTTAATAGTTTTTTTTTACTTTTTTTAACAATGTTTGTTTGATGGCGTGATGTAATAAGAGAAGCAACTTTTGAAGGACATCATACAGGTATTGTTCAAAAAGGTTTACGATATGGCGTTTTCTTGTTTATTATATCCGAGATACTATTTTTCTTTGCTTTTTTTTGGGCGTTTTTTCATAGTAGTTTGTCCCCTGCAATTGAAATAGGTTCAATGTGACCACCAAAAGGATTAAATGTACTTGACCCTTGACAAATTCCATTTTTAAATACGTTAATTTTACTTTTTTCTGGATGTACTGTAACTTGATGTCACCACGCTATCGTATCTAATTATAGAACGCAAGCAATTATAAGTCTTGCTACTACTGTTATCTTAGCGATCATTTTTACTAGCTTTCAAATATTTGAATATAATATGGCAGATTTTAGATTATCTGATGGAATATATGGTTCAACATTTTATATGGCGACAGGTTTTCATGGTTTTCACGTTTTTGTTGGAACACTTTTTTTGTTAGTCTGTTTAGTTAGGGTATTTAAATATCAATTAACCAAGCAACATCACTTTGGATTTGAAGCAGCAGCTTGGTATTGACATTTTGTAGATGTTGTTTGATTATTTTTATTTGTTACAATTTATTGATGAGGTGGCTGTTAAAAAACTTAAATAATATGTTACATTATTCTATATTATTACTTATACTACTTACTTTTAATAATATTATATTATTAAATGAAGAAACTCTAATTTTAGTTTGTTTTATTGTATTTTCTTTCTTATTTAGTAAAAATGTAGGAACATCTTTAAGAAATGACTTAGATGAACGTAATAAGAAAATAAAAAAGTTGTTAGAAATTTCAATTAATGAAATTTCTACATCTTTAAGAAATGTAATAAATATAAAGTATAAATTTTGAAACTTGTTTTATAATTTTGAACGATTAGTAAATCATTATGTAAAATTTGTTTATGTAATTGTGGATTGGTTTAATAGTCGCAATTTTAAAATAACTCAAGCTATTTTTTCTAAACATTTACAATTTATTTATAGAATAGAGAATCACACTTCGAAACTTTTATCTTTAATTTTAATAAAGAAGTTAAAAAATATTGCATCATTGAAATCTTTTTACTCAAATAAGTTGGAAAACCCTCATTTTTTATGTTTATACAAAGTAAATATAAGACAATGTATACATTCCATAAAGTTTAGTTAAATAATGTAAATGTTAAATCCGCGAATATAGATAAATGGTATATCAGTAATCTTCCAAATTAAAGGTTACGGGTTCAAATCCCGTTATTCGCTTTTGGTGTATAGCCAAATAAGGTAAGGCATTAGCTTTTGATGCTAATATATATAGGTTCGAGTCCTGTTACGCCAGTAAAAGCTCGCTTGGTGAAATTATGGTAAACACGATGGATTTAAAATCCATTCCACATATTTTAAGGTTATCGGTTCGAGTCCGATAGCGAGTATTACACTATATACATCTATGTATATTAAAATCAATAAATAAAAAACTATGCGCGTGTTGAAACGTCCTATAATATCTATTGTCAATGATCACCTTATAGATTACCCGACTCCTATAAATATACATTATGCATGAAATTTTGGCTTTCTTTCTGCAATATGTTTAATTATACAAATTTTAACTGGTATATTTTTAGCTATGCATTATACACCACATGTAAATTTGGCTTTTGCAAGTGTTGAACACATTATGCGAGATGTGAATTTTGGTTGATTATTACGTTATATTCATACAAATGGAGCATCCATGTTTTTTATAGTAGTGTATATTCATTTATTTAGAGGGTTATATTTTGGTTCTTATATAACCCCACGTCATATTGTTTGAGTTATCGGAGTTGTTATTCTTTTTTTAATGATTATGACAGCATTTATAGGTTACGTTTTACCTTGAGGTCAAATGAGTTTATGAGGTGCCACTGTTATTACTAATTTAGTTTCAGCAATACCTTTAATTGGTAGTTCAATTGTAACATGATTATGAGGGGGATTTTCTGTAGACAATGCAACCTTAAATAGATTTTTTAGTTTACACTATTTATTACCTTTTATAATAGCTGCAGCAAGTTTGCTACATTTAGCAACTTTACATCAAGATGGTTCAGGGAATCCTTTAGGTATAGATTCATCTACGGATAAAGTTCCTATGTATCCTTATTTTATTATAAAAGATTTATTAGGTTTAGTAATTTTTATTATATTTTTTTCATTTTTTATTTACTTTTTCCCTAATTTATTGGGTCATTCAGATAACTATATTGAAGCAAACCCTATGGTTACACCAGCACATATAGTTCCAGAGTGGTATTTTTTACCATTTTACGCTATTTTACGTAGTATACCTCACAAATTAGGTGGAGTTATTGCGATGCTTTTTGCGATTGTTGTATTAGCATTTCTTCCTTGAGTTCATAGTACTGAAATTAGAAGTTCGCGCTTTCGTCCAATTTATAGATTTTTATATTGAGTACTATTTGTATGTTGCTTAATATTAGGGTGAATTGGTGGAATGCCAGTAGAGGATCCATATATTATAATAGGACAAATTGCTAGTATATACTACTTTTTACATTTCTTAATTTTTTTACCATTACTAGGTCAAATTGAATACTTTTTGCTTAAATTATAAAATACAATCTTGCATAAGACTTTAAAGTCTTATGCAAGATTGTATTTTATAATTTAAGCATATAGATAGAGGGACTCGAACCCTCACGAAAAAATCATTAGAATCTAAACCTAACATGTCTTCCAATTCCATCATATCTATAGCTATAATAATTATTATTTTCTCAATTTTATAAATTGAATTACATCTAAAGAATTACGAGACAATTGAATGGCAATCACTTGCTTTTTAACATCTGATCGTTGATGCATTGTTAAAACAATTGTTCCAATCATAGCAATTAATAGAAGAAAACCTGACATTATAAATATAAAACTGTAGTTAGTATATAAGACATTACCTATAGCTTCTGTATTTGTATATATATGATTTTTATTGAATCAATTTATTCATAAATAAGTTATATGAGACATATTATTTCCATATTCAAAGTTTATGTTTACTGACATTAAAAATTGATTCAAAAAAGTAAAAAAAAGCAAAGAACTTAAAAAAAATAAGGATCATGTATTAAATTTATTCGTGATAACTTTTATATTTAACATCATTACAACAAATAAGAATAGTACTGCAATTGCGCCGACGTATACTATCAAAAGTAAAAAACCTAAAAATTCTGCACCTAATAAAATTAAAATACCTGTTACATTGCAAAAAACAGTAATTAAGAATAATACAGAATGAACTGCATTCGATAAACAAATAACCATAATAGCTGATACTAAAGTAAAACTGGAAAGTATGTAAAATAAACAAAGTTCAGAACTCATTGTATACTTTAAGTTTTTATTTTAAAAGCGAAGAACGGGACTCGAACCCGCAACTTTAACCATGGCAAGGTTACACTCTACCATTGAGTTATATCCGCAAATATATATATAGGCGATGGGAGCTCGGTAGGTCGAGCAATAGATTGTGAATCTAGAGGTCACGGGTTCGAGTCCCGTTCTTCGCCAAAAAATTTAGAAGTTTAGAAGTTTGTATTTTATTAATGAGATTGCTTTACCTGGATTTAATCCTTTTGGGCAAACTTTACTGCAATTCATAATTGTATGACATCGAAATAAACGCATTTTATGATTTAAGAAGTCCAATCGTTGTTTTGTATTATTATCTCTGCTATCTATTATTCATCTATAAGCTTGTAACAACACAGCAGGCCCTAAATATTTATCTTGATTCCACCAATAACTAGGACAACTTGAAGAACAACAAGCACATAAAATACATTCATATAAACCATTTAATTTTAATCTATCAACTTTTGATTGAAAATACTCTTTTTTATCAAATGTAACTTTAACATTTAATCATGGTTTTATAGATTTGTATTGTGAATAAAAATTTGTTAAATCTGACACTAAATCCTTTATAACATACATATGAGGTAAAGGATAAATAATTATAGATTTTTTTGCGTTTTTTAAAGGCTGTAAACAAGCTAACCTATTAATTCCGTCAATATTCATAGCACAACTACCGCATATACCTTCTCGACAAGAACGTCGAAAAGCTAACGTCGAATCCTGTGTATTTTTAATTTGAATCAAGGCATCCAAAACCATAGGACCGCAAGTTTGAAGTTCAATAGGATATATAGCAAATCATGGTTTATTTTGAAAATAAGGATTTCAACGATATATTTTTAAAAACTTATTTAAATAAGTTTTTGAAGATTTAATATTCAAAACATTACTTTTTTGCAAAAACATATTAATAGATAAAAATTTTTAAAGTTATAATTTGAAAAATTAAGACAAAAGTAATAATTAAGATGCTAGTAGTCAGTACAGAACTATTAGTTAAAAATAAATTAAAATCTCATAAAATATGACGTAAACCATTAAGTCAATGATACAAAAAACTTATTATAACTATAAATAAAATAAGATAAATTATAAAGCTATTGATAGAAAAATTTTGTAACTTAAAAGATAATCATCACACATTAAACTTTAATAAATACAAATTTAAAAAGAAAAAAGTTGTTAATAAAATTCCTGAAATTCGATGTCAAATAGAGAATAAAGAAGATATCTGTGGTAAATAAATTGTAATATGAGGTGAAATAGGTCTGTTAAAAGTTTTAAACATAATCACTTTATTTTTAAAATAATGTCTAAAACGAGATTCGAACTCGTGACTCAAAGGTTTTCAACCTAACGCTCTGCCTACTGAGCTATTTAGACATGTAAATTAACTTTAATTTACACATTAAGAAATTATTAAAATTTAAATATTTTAGGATAGCAGAATTCGAACCCACAATCTTTTGTACCCAAAACAAACGCGTTACCAAAATTACGCCATATCCTAAATATAATTCATTATATAAATAAACTTTATTTTTAAGTAAACATGATTAAAAAAGCCATCATTAAAGCAAATAATGCAACAGCTTCTGTTAAAGCAAATCCTAGAATTGTATAAGTAAACAATTGCTGTTTTAAAGAAGGATTACGAGCATAAGCCATAACTAATGATCCAAAAACAATACCTACACCAGCTCCTACACCAGTTAAACCTATTGTTGCTAAACCCGCACCAATCATTTTTGCACTTTGTAATGTAACATTCATAATATATTTATATACATTTTTTATTTTTAACAATAATATCCTCTCAGTAAAAAGCTAGAATCGGATTCGAACCGATATTCTAAGATTTGCAATCTTACACATAACCATTTTGCTATCTAGCTTTTAACTATTAACGAAAGTAGGACTCGAACCTACGACTCTTGGATTATGATTCCAATGTTCTATCCATCTAAACTATTTCGCTAACGTAAACTTAAATACGACGTTTTTTCTTTCTACGACAACCATTATGAGGTAAAGAAGTTATATCTTCAAGAGTAAAAAATTTAAAGTTTAATTGACTTAAAGCTTTAATAATTAATTTTTTTGTTTTGCTTATTCCTTTTGTTTTTAAGTGTAAATGAGTAAAATTTTCCTTATAAATGTACTTAGCCAATTTTAAAGTAGAGAAATAAGTAGTAGACGGAACTACTTTTTTTAATCCTTTGGTTCGTTGAATTCCTGAAGAAATTGAAAATAAAACATCTCCCTTAAAATCAACTAACGTATACAATATATTATTCGATGTAAATAGAATAAATACAACTCCTACTTTTTTTATTTGTGGTAACATTTTATATTTTTATAAATTAATTTAACAAGCCATGATTCCCATATAAATAGTATTCATAACAAAAAAAGTTACTTTCGAGTTCAGTATGGGATCGAGTATTTAACAACTTTTTTTTTAAGTTAAAGCTAAGTACCAATTTTATTCTCATTCTAACGCTCCTTTACACCATTCATAAACGAAACCTACTGTTAAAATAATTAGGAAAATCAACATATTTCAAAAACCGAAGTAAGACAAATTCCCTAAAACAATAGATCATGGAAATAAAAAACTTATTTCTAAATCAAAAATTAAAAATAATATCGCAATTAAATAAAAACGTACGTCAAAAGTTGCTCTCGCATCATCAAATGGATTAAATCCACACTCATACGCACTAACTTTTTCTTGATTTGCCTTTTGAAATATCAAAAAGTATGACAATAGAAATATAAGAATTGAAATAAATGTTGCAAATATTAAAAACAATAAAATAATCGAATATTCAAAAAATAGTACATTCATAATATATAGACCAATTTTACGGGAGCCAATCTAAACTTGTTAGTATTCCTGAGATTAAAAAAACAAAGCTTAAAGATAAAGGAAGAAAAATTTTTCAACCTAAACGCATAAGCTGATCATAACGATATCTTGGAAAAGAAGCACGTACTCAAACAAACCCAAATAAAAGAATTGTAGTTTTAAGACTAAATCAAATTGCAGGTGGGATTCAATAGAAAATTGGTAGATTAAACAAAGGTAATCAGCCACCTAAAAAAAGTATAGTTGTTAGGCTACACATTAAAATCATATTTGCATATTCACCTAAAAAGAACAGCGCAAAACCCATTGCAGAATACTCAACATTATATCCAGCAACTAATTCAGCTTCCGCTTCAGGTAAATCAAAAGGAGCCCTATTAGTTTCAGCTAATATTGAAATATAAAATAGTATTAAGAGAGGAAATAAAGGTATGGCATATCAAATTGTTTGTTGTCCTAAAACAATTTGCGTAAAATTTAAAGATCCTGCACAAATTAAAACATTTATTAAAATAAGACCAATCGAAACTTCGTAAGAAACCATCTGAGCAGCTGATCGAAGTGCTCCTAAAAAAGCATATTTTGAATTACTTGATCATCCTGCCGTAATAATACCGTAAACGCCTAATGATGAAATTGCTAAAATATATAAAATTCCTACATTTATATCGGAATAAACTGACCCTTCATTAATGGGTAACACGCATCATGAAATTAAAGCTAATAAAAAAGTAATAATGGGTGCTAACACAAAGATAACTAAATTTGCACTGGAGGGTAATATAGTCTCTTTAACAAAAAGCTTTAGACCATCCGCAAGAGGTTGTAATAAGCCAAATAATCCTACAACGTTAGGTCCTTTTCTACGTTGCATAGCAGCCATAACTTTTCGTTCTGCTAAAGTCATGTATGCAACTGCAATTAACAGAGGAATAACCACTGTAATAATTTTCAAAAGTGCAATAAGTATTCACATAGTTAGATAGAGTAATTAATTGTAAATTTAAATCATAATAGATAAACGCGCAGAAAAAAGTAAAATTAATTCTAAATCTAGAAATAAAAAAGCAGACAGAAACACAAATAATCCTAAAAATAAAGAATTTAAATTATCTATTGGGTATGTAACTACTCAATTAATCACACTTTTATCGAAATACATTATTTTTATCAGTCTAATATAGTAAAAACAAGAAATACAACTCATTAAGACAGCAAAAATTGATAAACTATATACATTATTTTGTAAACTAGGCAATAAAACAAAAATCTTAGAAAAGAAACCTAATAAAGGAGGAATACCTGCCATGGAAAATAAAAGTAATGATAGTGATAACGCCAATACAGAATTTGTTTCAGATAAAAAAAGTAAATCTTTTAAATAACGAATTTGATAATGTGTAGGAAAATAATAATGACGAAGTGAAATTAAGAATAAAAATGTCCCTAACATTAATATAATATATGTAATTGAATAAAATAACACCCCAAAAATACCTTCTAATTCTCCACTAGTAAAACCAAGTAAAATGAAACCTACGTGATTTATAGAGCTATAAGCTAAAAAACGTTTAAATTTACTTTGTTGAAAAGCACTAAATGTCCCTATTAAAATAGATAAATAAGCAGAAAATAAAATAATATTTTGTCATAAGTAAAAATAATCATGGAAATATAATAAACAAAATCGCAAAGATAAACATAAAATAACAAGTTTAGGTAAAATAGAAAAGAAAGCCGTTGTTGCTGTAGGAGCACCATCATACACATCTGGAGATCAAATATGGAAAGGAGCAGAACTTATTTTAAATAATAAAGAAACAATAATAACAATTAAACCAAAAATAATTGCGTAACTTAATGTTACATTATTAGTGAATATTAAACCTGCAATTAATTTTGAATAGTCATTAAAATTAGTTAAACCTGTTAAACCATATAAAATTGAAGAACCAAACAAGAGTAATGCTGAAGAAAAAGCACCTAAAATAAAGTATTTTAAACCTGCTTCTGTAGAAAATTCAGACGTTCTTTTAAAGCTCGCTAAAATATAAAAAACTAAACTTTGAAACTCAATTGATAAATACATAGAAAGTAAATCGCAAGATTGTATTACAAATAACATGCCTACAAGAGCTAGTAATGCTAAAATTCAATATTCAAAAGAAATTAATTTCTCATATTTAGCATAAGATAAAGATAAAAATACTCAAAAATTAAAAGTAATTAATACAATAAGTTTAACACCATATGTAAAAAAATTATGTATAAGCAATTGATTTCAACTAAACATTATAAACTCTGAAGAATAAAGTAATATAAATAATGAAAATAATACAATCTGAAAACAAAATAATGCTGTATTAAGATTTAAAACAGGAAAACCCGCAGAAAAAGATATACTAGACAAAACACAGTATACAATTAATAAAGTAGTACAAAGTAATATGTAAATTTCAGGAAAAATTGAATATATGTCATAAATTGAAATAAACATGATAGTATTAGATTATAGTAAAAAATCTGAAAAAAAGTAAATAATCTCCAAACTTAAAAGACGAATTAAAAGTAAAAAACATAAACAAATAATTTTATCGTGAATATAATCATTTAAAATAGTTTCTAAGCCTAATTTTAAATGAATTACAATTAAACTACAAATTATAATTAAAACTTCAACGTCATAAAAAATTCCAGGAATTAACAATAAAGCTGTAAGCCTAATCAACCATCAAGACAACCACGAATAATTTATATTTAGCATTATCTATCTAATTTTTATTTTGTAAATAAGTTGACTGCTCAAGTAAATTAAATGTAGAATTATGTATTTCTTTTAAGAAACTTTCTGGATATACACCCATTCATAAAACTAGCAAAGCGATAAAAAACAAGATTAAAAATTCTCTACGTGAAACATCTTGAAACATATTAAAATATTCCAACTTTAAAATACCAAACATTATTCTATTAAACATTCAAATAGAATATGCTGCACTTAAAACTATACTAAAACTTATAAGAAATACTAAAATAATACTGGATTGAAATGCTCCTATTAAAACTAACAGCTCTCCAACAAAACTACTCGTACCCGGAAAACCAATATTTGCAAAAGAAAAAAACAGAAAAAAAACAGAAAAAATAGGCATAACATTAACAAGTCCACTGTAATATTTTATTATACGTGTGTAATACCTATCATATAAAATACCTATACACAGAAATAACGCGCTTGAAATTAAACCATGACTTAACATAAGAAAAATACTGCCTTCTAATCCTTGAACATTAAGAGTAAAAATACCTATAGTAACAAAACCCATATGTGAAACAGAAGAATATGCTACAATTTTTTTTAGATCAACTTGACGTAACGTAGTCAATGAAGCATATATAGCTGCAATCAAACTTAAAACGAAGATAAATGGTGTAAAAAAAATTGTAGCTAAAGGGAACATAGGTAAAGAAAATCGTATAAAACCGTAGGCCCCCATTTTTAAAAGTATTCCAGCTAACATAACAGAACCTGCTGTGGGTGCTTCTGCATGAGCTTCAGGAAGCCATATATGAAAAGGCATCATGGGTATTTTAACAGCGAAACTAAAGAAAAAGGATAATCACAAAATAAGCTGTTTCTTTTCCGAAAATTCTAAGTTTCATAAGACTTGCAAATCAGTAGTTCCCGCTTGAAAGTAAATAATTAAAATACCTAAAAGCATTAAAATGGAACCAACTAATGTATATAAAAAAAATTGATATGCCGCTCTAACTTTTCGTTCACGAGAACCTCAAATTCCTATAATTAAAAACATGGGCATTAATACACTCTCGAAAAAAATATAAAATAATAATAGATCTAGTACAGAAAAAACTTGAATTAATAAAAATTCAAGAAGTAAAAAACATATTAAATAATCTTTTATACGATAAGTAATAGAACCTCAACTAACAAGTATACATACCATTATTAAAAATGTAGTCAAAATAATAAAAAACAACGAAATACCGTCAATACCAATTGTATAATAAAGATTAAATAGTGGTAGTCATTCTAGCGTATATAAAAACTGAAAAGAACTATATCCAGAATCAAATTTAAGCCATAGTAATAAAGATAAAAAGAAAACTAAACAACTTGTAAAGAAAGCTAAATTACTACAAAAAAGTTTGTATTTATCTGGAATTAATAATAAAAGCATTACTCCAAACAAAGGAATAATAGATATAAGTAAAAGAATATTTAAGTTTTCCATTTTATGATAAAATTTAGCTAATTTTAATTTAAGCTTCACATAGAGTAAATTTTAAATATATTAAATAAAAAAAATTAATATCCAAAAAACACCTAAAATATAAGAATTTAATTTAAAATTAAAAATTAAGCTAGGTAAAAATAGAGAAAAAAGAACTACACAACTTATAATTATAAAAAAAATATAATGATTTAATTGACCTGTTTGTATAAAAGCAATATAAGTAGAAAATGAACGTACTAAATAAGACAAACCTAAAGGTCCTGATAACTCTATAAATCCACGATCTATATTTCTAAAAGATATTTTATAACCAAAATTCATTAAAGATTTAACAATAAGATCATTATAAATTTTATCTCAATATCATTTTTTACTAGATAAAAATGCTAAAAATGATAAAAATTTATTATATTGAAAATTTAAATAAAAAGATAAAGCATAAATATTTAGCAATGAAGCAAAAAAAATACCAGTAACACTAATAAAAAAAGGAATTCATTTTAAAATTGGAGTTAATCATTCAGCTTCTAAATTATAAGAATTATACGGAAAAACAAAAATTGAAGAACCTCAAAAGTCAGAACCAAAACCTATAAAAAGATCTTTAGTTAAATAACCTATAAAAATGCTACCAAAAGCTAAAATCATTAGAGGTATTATCATTAACCACGATGCCTCGTGTATATTTAAAAAAGTTATACGTGAACTATTAGAATTGTTCAAAAAAGTTAAATATATTAAACGAAAAGAATAAAACGATGTAAAGAAAATAGCACTAGTTCCTAATCAACATGCAAATAATCCATATGACACGTTTAAATTAACATAACCTGTAACTTGAGATAATTCTATTATAAAATCTTTTGAATAAAAACCTGCTAAAAACGGAAAACCTGCTAATGTTAAGGAACCAATTAACATTAAAGAATAGGTTAATGGTAACAATCTAACTAACGAACCCATTTTACGCATATCTTGCTCATCTGAAATAGCATGAATAACTGAACCTGCACTTAAAAATAATAAAGCTTTAAAAAATGCATGATTTGACAAATGAAACATACTAACATGATAATTAGATAAACCACAAGCAAAAATCATGTAACCTAATTGACTACAAGTTGAATAAGCAATCACTTTTTTCAAGTCATTCTGAAAAGCACCAGTTACAGCAGCAAAAAATGCTGTTATAGATCCAAAAATTGTTAATATAAAAAGCAAGAAAGAAGAATACTCCAATAGTGGAGAAAAGCGAACTATTAGAAAAACTCCCGCTGTAACCATTGTAGCAGCATGAATTAAAGCCGAAACAGGGGTAGGTCCCTCCATTGCATCAGGTAATCAAGTGTGCAAACCTAATTGTGCTGATTTTCCTAAAGCACCTATAAATAAAAAAATACCAGCTAAAGTTAAGCCATGTATTTTTAAATAAAAAATATTAAAATAATAATCTGTGAATGAAGAAACACACGCAAAAATTATAGAGTATTCTACTGAATGAAACATATATAATAATGTCAATATACCTAAGCTTAAACCAATATCTCCTATCCGGTTAATAACTAATGCTTTTATCGCAGATTGATTTGCAAGTAATCTAGTATGTCAAAAATTTATTAGTAAATATGAAGCAAGACCTACACCTTCCCAACCTAAAAATAATTGAATTAAATTATTTGCTGTAACTAAAATTATCATAAAAAAAGTAAAAATTTCCAAATATGCCATAAAACGAGGAACATGTGGATCTTCTTCCATATATTTTATTGAGTATACATGCACCAAACTGGAAATAGAAGTAATAACAATTAACATTACTACAGTAAGACTATCAAATAAAAAGCTCCAATTAACTTTAAAAGTACCTGATTCAATTCAAGTGAATAATGTAATGTAACAAGAAACTCCCGTTATACCAACTTCATAAAAAGCCAATAATGATATAAAAAAAGTAAAAAGTACACAACAAGTAGAAAATATACCTGCTCCATAATTGCCTAATCACCGCCCTGCAAAACCTGTAATTAACGCTCCAAGTAACGGTAATATAATAATCATTAAATACATCAAAAGCTATATTTTTTTTAATTTCTATAAATAAAGTTAAAAATCTTAGAATTTATTCTAATTTTCTCTAAAATAATATTATCACAATACAAGGTAGTATAAAAAATAGAATTAAGTATCAAACTATCAGTTAAATGTAAATCAAGAAAATTTTTATTATCAAATGAAGTAACATTATTAAACAAAGTTGATTTTACAATTAGTAATTGTTCATTTAATGTATTATTTAATACAGTTTGGTTCAGTAAAAAAATAGAGTTAATTTCATCGTTTTCATTACTATTACATTCTAAAACCAGACTTCTAGACTTTAAAGCTTGTAAAAATCTAGGAAGAAAAAAATGAGTTAAAATAATGTATAAAAAAAGAAAACTAAAAAATAATCAAAAAATTTGAGTGAAAATAATAATATGATCTAGTTGTGGCATAATATTTAAATTTTTTTAATGCATATCTAAAACATCATTTAGATAAATACATGTTAATAGTGTAAAAACGTAAGCTTGTAAAGCTGCAATTCCAAGTTCGAGTCCAATTAAAGCAAGTAAAAGTCCTAGAGGTATAATATGAAAAAATGCTAACAAACCTCCTGCAGATAACATTGTTCAAGCAAAACCAGCGATTATTTTTAATAATGTATGTCCAGAAGTCATATTTGCAAAAAGTCGAATAGATAAAGTAAAAACTTTAATTATGTAAGAAATAAATTCAATTGTTACAAGTAAAGGAACAATAATTAATGGAACACCTCGTGGTAAAAATAGAGAAAAAAATTTTATCCCGTGTGTTTGAATACCTATGATATTTATACCAATAAATATAGAAAGTGCTAAACTAAACGTAAATGCAATATGACTAGTAACTGTAAAACTATATGGTATCATACCAATCAAGTTACAAGTTAAAAGTAATAAATGCAAAACAAAAATAAATGGAAAATAAGGCTCACCTTTTTTCCCTAAATTATCTTGTACTATGCTAGACGTAAGCTCATAAATAGTTTCTTTTAAAGATTGTCAAAGAGTAGGGATCATAGTTATTTTATAAAAACTTAAACTAAGAAAAAATGTTATTATTAATAATGATAAAATTAGAAATAAAGAAGAATTAGTTATAGAAAAATTTAAACTTAAAAAAGTAATGGGTAAGATTGTTACAATCTCAAATTGTTCCAGAGGACTTGTTACAAAAGGAATCAGCATTATATTAAATATTTTTAATAATACAGAAGAAGAAGGACTTGAACCCTCAACCTTTGGTTTTGAAAACCACAACTCTAACCAATTGAGCTATTCTTCTTTAATGATTTAAATACGGGATAAAGTAACTTTGCGATGAATTTTTAAAATCAAGAAATAAAATTAAAATTATAAAATTTTTTAAGTGATCATCTGAAAAAACAAATGAAAAGTATTTTTCATTTGTTTTAGAAAACAAAAAATTACTTTTCATTAAATCAAAAGGAAAACTTAAGCTATATTTATCTTTTTTATGATCAAACTTACTTAAAAATCTATTTTTTGATTCTTCAAACACAAAAATAGAACTTAAACATAAATCAAGAAAATTTCAAAAAGTAAACTTACGCATAGTAACTTTTATCTTTATACTTTTTTTATTATGGTTATTAAGTTTAAACAAAGAATAATTTTGTAAAATTGCTTTTTGACCATAAAATCATTCTTGCACCAATAAAATTGAAGTAAGTCGTAAATTTTCCTCATCTAATGATTCGAGATGTAAAAAGCTTGTACAAATAGGTAATGTACCAGATAAAAGTATGTTTTTATCTAATATATCATATTTTTGTAAGTAATTATAATTAATTTGTAATCTAGGATAATTATAGTACATAATGTTTATACGTATTTGAAATGGAAATAACAGGACTCGAACCTGTATTTTATGTATGCAAGACATATGTTATACCTATTGAACTATATTCCCAGTACTCAATAAAAACACATTTTGAAGGACTCGAACCTACATATTTAATTTAGAAGATTAATGTTTTATCCATATTAAACTAAAAATGCGTAATACCTTTGAAGAGAGTAGGACTCGAACCTACGATGATTATATAATCAATAAATTTACAGTCTATCGCTTTAAACCACTCAGCCACCTCTTCCTTATTATAGTTGTTTTTTAATATTTCACATTGGTCTATGTGCACTTTTTTAAAAAAGTGCACATAGACCAATGTGAAATATTAAAAAACAACTATAATAAGGAAGAGGTATATACCAATAAATTTTAAGGGTCTATAGCTTAATTGGTAAAGCAGTAAACTTTTAATTTATTGATTTTAGGTTCGAGTCCTAATATACCCAATTTAAAATATATGTTTAATATGACGATGGTATATCCTGTAACTGTTTATTTTAAAGAAATAATTTGACGCTTATTTTATTGCTTATTAAGTTCATTTATAGTATTTTTTATCGCATTTTATCATATCGAACTTCTTTTTTTATTTGAAATATACCCATTTATTAAATTTACTCATAAAAAATTTATAGCAACTCATGTCACAGAATTATTTAATTCTGTAATTCAAACTTGTTTTTTTGTGATCTATATAAGTGAATTTCCTTTCATCGCTTATCATATCATAACATTTATTTCAACTGGTTGGTTTGTTTATCAAATTATTATTTTACGATTTTATATAATTTTATTAACTTTATTAACTTTATTAACTTTCTTATTTACAAATACTTATTTATTACCCCAAATATTTGACTTTTTTACTCAGTGAGAAACACTGCAAAATGCTACGCTACTTCATTTAGAGATTGATGCACGTATACATTTATATTTAATATGAATTAATCATATGTATAGTTTTATTAATTTTTTATTTTCTTTTTTTTTAACAAGCTTACTTTTACTAATATTATTTACATCTCCATATTATTTTTACTTATATTTAAAATATTATAAGAAACAAACAGTATTAATAATAATTTTTCTTTTTATGGTTATTTTTCCTCCAGATTTTTGAATACAATTAATAATAATTATTTTTTCTATTTTATTTCTAGAAATAACTTTTTTTATTTCATGTTTAAGATTAAATCAACTTATGCAAATTTCTGATAGCTCAATTGGTTAGAGCGATTGGCTGTTAACTAATTAGTTGTAGGTTCGAGTCCTATTCAGAAATAAATAAGCGATTAACTCAATAGGTAGAGTATTTCATTTACAATGAAGTGGTTAATGGTTCGAGTCCATTATTGCTTATATAAAAAATATTTTAGTATGCCAACAATAACACAAATTTTAAAAAAATCTAGAAAGTATAAAAAAGTTAAACGGAAGTCTTCTTCTTTACAAAAATCTCCACAAAAGAAAGGAATTTGTATACGAGTTTACGCAACTAATCCTAAAAAACCAAATTCAGCAGAAAGGAAAGTAGCCAAGGTTCGTTTGACAACTGGTAAATCTGTTATAGGTTATATTGGAGGAGAAGGACATAATTTACAGGAACATTCTATAGTTTTGGTTCGTGGTGGTAGGGTAAAAGATTTACCTGGAGTGCGTTATCACTTTGTAAGGGGTGTTTATGATTTACATCCTGTTATAAAACGAAAGAAAGCTAGATCTAAATATGGTAAAAAATTAACTACTTAAATTATAAATGATTGAATGCTTCTATCGTTTAATTAGGTAAGACAATGCTTTTTCGTGGCATTAATGTGAGTTCAACTCTCACTAGGAGTATATGAAAATCGCGGAATAGAGTAAATTGGTGAACTCATTAGGCTCATGTCCTAAAAAGTGTAGGTTCGAGTCCTACTTCCGCAACTTTAAGATAAAATTTAGTATGCATTGAATAAAATTAGTTAAAAGTGAAAATATAAAAACACGACATCGTAGATTAAAAAAACGAAATTTTAGAAAGTTTAAAAATATTCAATTAAATTCTGTAACAAGTTTATTTTACATAAAATACAATAAAATGTTGTACTTTATACGTAGTCAAAAATACGGGGTAAAATTAACTACATTTTCACAATTGGCAATAGAAGAAATTGATATCTTTTTCTTACTAAATTATTGGGTAAATTTGTATTACAGAAAAATTTATTAATATTTTATCAGGGTAGTAAAATTAAATAATTATTAATAAAATTTTTATTGTTAAGTAATAAGAGTTTGATCCTGGCTCAGAATGAACGCTAGTGATTAGCCTAACACATGCAAGTCGTATTTATTGGCGAACGGGTGAGTAATACATAAAAATTAATCTTAAATATATAAGAAAAGTTTATGTAAGATTAGGTTGTTGGGATATTTAATAGACTTTCCAAGCTTATGATCTTTAGCTGGTCTTTGAGGATGAACAGCCACATTGGAACTGAAACACGGTCCAAACTCTATTAAGAGGCAGCAGTGGGGAATTTTAGGCAATGAGCGAAAGCTTGACCTAGCTAAATCACGTGTGTGAAGAAAGTTATTAACTGTAAAACACTTTATATAACTTTGTAATAATGATTAGGTTATAAAAAAACCCTGGCTAATTTCGTGCCAGCAGCCGCGGTAAAACGAGAAGGGTAAGCGTTATTCGGATTTATTGGGCATAAAGGATACGTAGGTGGAAAATTAACTAAGACTATAAAGCTAGAAGTTTATTAACTAGATAAAGTATTAAAGTAATTTTCTTGAGTTTAGTGTGAAGATTATGGAATTTCAAGTGGAGCGGTAAAATGCGTTGATATTTGAAGGAACCTCAATAGCGTAAGCATTAATCTAGACTAAAACTGACACTGAGGTATGAAAGCATGGGGAGCAAAAGGGATTAGATACCCCTGTAGTCCATGCCCTCAACGATGAGCGTTATTTTTTGGATAACTTAAATTCAGAAAAAAAATTAATATGTTAAACGCTCCGCCTGGGAACTACGATCGCAAGATTAAAACTCAAAGGAATTGACGGGGACCTGCACAAGTAGTGGAGCATGTGGTTTAAATCGATAATACGCGCGAAACCTTACCAATTTTTGTATGAATTTATCACAGGAGTTGCATGGCTGTCGTCAGTCCGTGCTGTGAAGCGTTTGGTTTATTCCAACAAACGGACGAAACTCTTTTATATTTTTGTTTTATACTTAATATATATCGCTAAGGACATCTTAGAAGAAAGAAAGAATAACGTCAAGTCCTTATGACCTTAATAAATTGGGCTACTTTCATGTGCTACAATAATATTTTCAATTTAAAGTAAGTAATGATAATTAAAGCAAAATTTAAAAAATATTAGCCGGATTGTTCTCTGCAACTCGAGAATATGAAGTTGGAATTACTAGTAATCGTAAATAAGAATGTTACGGTGAATTAGTTCTCAGGTCTTGTACACACCGCCCGTCACGCTATGGGATTTTTTTTATTTGAAAAGCATTATTTTAATTATGCTTTACGGTAAAAAATAAACTGAAGTGAAGTCGTAACAAGGTAGCCGTAGGGGAACCTGTGGCTGGAAAATAAAACTATATAAATTAATATTTTACTACCCTACTTTAATATTTAATAAAAGTAATATTTAAAT